GGATGATAAATCTATTTCTTCGCCTCTTAGCCAATAAATCAGAATTCTCGTGGAGAATGGGAGGATATATGAAATTCCAATGACCGTTGGATATGATTCGATCAGGTCCTGAATAATCAAGAACCCCCCTCTTTTTACCGTAAGGATTCGAACTAAACAATTTGTGTCTCACTTGATCATTAGTCACGGAGAGGTCAGAAATAGATCTCCGTTCAACAGAATGAACATTCATTTGATCTTGATCCTTGTGGAGCGAAAAAGGCACTATACTGGATCTGCACAGAGCTCCTGATAATATCCATAAATGACTTGTTTTGGGTAAGAGATGAACATTACCATATTTATATTCAGGTGCATGGTACACATCGGTACTCCAGTGCATTTCTCCCTCTGAGTCAGAATAAATATGTTTTTGAACTTTCTCTTTAACTTTATTAAAATTGAAAGTGGATGTTCCAGCACGAATCTCAGCAATCACTTGTTCTGATTCTACATATTGATCGTTTTGAACTAAAAGAAAACTTTTGGGTGGAATATTCACATTATGTAGAATATCGTGACTCTCAATAGTTACATACAGGTCTATATAACATAGAAAAGCAGGATGCCCATGACGTGTACGTGTGGGATGAACCAAATCCTCATTGAATTTTATTTTTCCCTTAAAAGGAGCTCGTACATGTTCTGCAGTACCACCTGTGAATACTCCACCGGTATGAAAAGTTCTTAATGTTAGTTGAGTCCCCGGTTCGCCGATTGATTGACCCGCAATAATACCTACTGCTTCTCCTAATTCGACCAGGTCGCCATGAGTGGGACTCTGACCATAACATAATCGACAGATCCAAGATATACTCCTGCAAAGAAAGGGGGTTCGAATATATATTGGTTGTGTTCGAAAGGTTATGAATCGAGTGACAAGTCCAACCCCAATATCTTTATTTTGAGCGGCAATGCAACGTGAGCCCATATATATATTGTATGCTAATACACGACCAATTAGTGTTTGGACCCAAATTCTTTCCGTCATCCCATTTCTAGGACTCACGGAAATGCCTCGGGTAGTGCCACAATCTGTTCTACGTACAACAATGTGTTGAACTACTTCAACAAGTCTACGCGTGAGGTATCCAGCATCTGATGTTCGTACAGCAGTATCCACAACTCCTTTGCGGGCTCCGTAGCAGGAAATGATATATTCCGTTAAAGAAAGTCCTTCGCGTAAATTGCTTTGAATCGGTAAATCAATCATTTGTCCTTGGGGATCCGACATTAATCCTCTCATACCTACTAATTGGTGTACCTGAGATGCATTTCCTCTAGCTCCCGAAAAGGACATTATATGGACTGAATTAGAAGGATCAGTCATCCTAAAATTAGGATGCATTTCTTGTCTCAAATATTCACTTGTAGCATACCATATCTCAATGGATTGGCGTAATTTTTCTACTGTGTGTACATTCCCATAATGATGGTGCTTTTCTAAAATGAAACTTTGTTGTTCAGCATCTTGGACTAGCCACCCCTTAGAAGGTACTGTTAAAAGATCATCAATTCCTAATGAAATGGATGTAGCAGTGGCTTGCTGGAAACCCATAGTCTTTACTTGATCCAGGGTGTGCGATGTATATGCCATTCCGAAGTGATCTATTAATCTGCTAATAAGTCGTTTCATGGCAGACCCATCTATCGCTTTATTGTAAAAGAACAGATCAGCCCATTCTGCCATAAGTACTTCTCTATTCCGCTGAGTAGGATTCGCCAATGGGTTTGAGTCAGTGATTCGAAGACCTCCTTTACTGGATCTCGATTCATGTAGAAATTAAGGAATTATGATTCCAGTTGAACCGGAGAGATCCAAATTCCCGCGGTATTACATAATTCCTTAGCTTAGGTACCGTATGAGTAGGCCTGACAAAACCCCTGTATGGCTTCTTCTATTTCTCGAGAAAAAGAAATATGACCAGCAGTGGTTCGGGTGTATATACAAAGGGTTTGTTTTTTTATACGTCTTACTATTAGGTAGTGCCCATAAATTTCATGATAGGTACCCAAAGATTCATATTGAACTTCGACAGGAACTTCTCTTGAGGCAATGACACGTTGATCTAGTCGCCACCGAAGCCACAAAGGACTATCTAAATTGATTCGTTTCTGCTGATAAACTATAAGTACATCATAGGAACTACAAAAATAGGGCTCTTTCTCTTTCGTAGTATATTTATACTTATAATCATTAACTGTTTCATTTTGATAGTTTATGCGATTCCATGGATTATACCTATTTGCACAAATACCTCGACGATTCCCGATCGTTAATACATAGAGTCCAATAAGCATATCTTGGGTTGGTACCGAAATGGGATCTCCAATAGCCGGAGAAAAGAGATTCATATGAGAAAACATAAGTAAACGAGCCTCCGCTTGCGCTTCCAAAGATAAAGGTACATGAACAGCCATTTGATCCCCATCAAAGTCTGCATTGAATCCTTTACGAACT